TCAAGTAGTTATTTAATTTATAGGAATCAAAGTCAAAATCCGAAGAATGGATTTTGACTTTGGTAACATAAGATTGAATTGTAGAAAGAACCATCCGGATCGTTTTTTTATCGATATTCCTGGTTACTAATACTAACTAGGAAATCTCTATTAAACAAAAGAGTGAATTCTTTCGCTTTCTTCCGTGGAATTAGTTAACAAGGTCTTGCATCTTTCTATATCTCCCGAAAATAATCCCCCACTAAGAATCCTTTTTGTTGGATCGTATTATAACGAATTCTTTGGGAGTTTTTAGGAAATACTTTCAAATTTTATTAAATTATGAAATTTATAAGACAAGCAAAGATAATAACTACTAATACGAATAATAAAAGGGTGGATTATCGTATATATATATTTCATGTAGAAACATGTAGAAAGATGAATTAGAAACATGTAGAAAGATGAATAGGTCCATTTATTTATATATTTATTGTATTTTATTAATTAATATATATTTTAATATATATTTCTTAAAACATATACTTATAGACTCCCTATCCCTATTAAGTATATATATACTCACTTAGGTATACTTAGTATAATATAACAATTATATATGAATTATAAGATATCTTTATAACAATATAAGGATAAGGTTCAAATATAAAACAATAAATATAACAATAAATAACAGGTACAAATATTAAATCGAGGTACCCATTCTATGATAACTCTCAACAGTCTCCCCTCCATTTTTGTGCCTTTAGTGGGCTTAGTATTTCCGGCAATTGCAATGGCTTCTTTATCTCTTTATGTTCAAAAAAACAAGATTTTTTAGATACAACAAGGACAAATCTTATATATATATTTTTTTTCAAGACTTACTTGGATCATAACACGGATATCTAGTTAGTAAAATATGGTATAATATGCGGCTTCCTTCGGGCATAAGCTCTTATGTATGTGTAAACATGATAAATGAATTATAACGATTTTCAAATAGATCGGGATCGGGGAGAATTGCTGAAATGTAAAGTCAATATATATGTATTAGGAAATCATATGAAAGGGATGTTATTATTTTAGTTTGGATCTAAGAAATTCGATGAATTATCCCTAAAGGTTCACATCATAATAGTGCTGGTTGATGAGAGTTACTTCGGAAACAAAAAAAAGTAAAAAAAAAATTATTTTTGTTATTCTCCCAATTCCAATAAAATGCAACTAGGTCTAGTTAGAGTATGAGTTGGCGATCAGAACGTATATGGGTAGAACTTATAGCGGGGTCTCGAAAAACAAGTAATTTCTGTTGGGCCTTTATTCTTTTTTTAGGTTCATTAGGGTTTTTATTGGTTGGAACGTCCAGTTATTTTGGTAGGAATTTTATATCTTTATTTCCTTCTCAGCAAATAATTTTTTTTCCACAAGGTATCGTGATGTCTTTCTATGGGATCGCAGGTCTTTTTATTAGCTCCTATTTGTGGTGCACAATTTCGTGGAATGTAGGTAGTGGTTATGATCGATTCGATATAAAAGAGGGCATAGTGTGTATTTTTCGTTGGGGATTTCCTGGAAAAAATCGTCGCATATTCCTCCGATTCCTTATGAAAGACATTCAGTCCATCAGAATAGAAATTAAAGAGGGTATTTATGCTCGTCGTGTCCTTTATATGGAAATAAAAGGACAAGGAGCCATTCCCTTGACTCGTACTGATGAGAATTTTACTCCACGAGAGATTGAGCAAAAAGCTGCTGAATTGGCCTATTTCTTGCGTGTACCAATTGAAGTATTTTGAAAAAAGGAACTGAAGAATGAATACTTTGCAAGAGATAAAAAACTCAAGAATCATCTTTTTTTCTATAGCATAACTTAACTGAAGTTTCTTCAGAACGCTTACTCGAGCCAAAGCAAACGTATATGAAACAATTCTAAAACTAAATTGTTTATGTCCACAATTTTTTTTATGCGTATGTAAATCCACTTAACTCAATTCAGTAACAAATCTAAATGATAGATTCATCATATATCAAAACAAAACATTTCATCATAAAGTAAAGAATTTTTTTTCTAAATAGTTGATATTTTGATAGAACGGGAGTTCTTTCGTCTCGAAATCCGACTACTATTAATTTAATTTGAAGAGGGCTCTTTCTTATTCTATATTCTTTCTAAATTCAAGGACTAACCGCTGTACTGAATCACAAAAAAATCCGGAAATACATCGATGACTTGTAATAGAACTTATGCTTGATAGAAATATTAGTATCATATAGAGTCGACGAATGAGGTGCGTTCATTAAAAATTTTAAAATTCACAGACTAAAAAATGGCAAAAAAGAAAGTATTAATTTCCCTTCTATATCTTGCATCTATAGTATTTTTGCCTTGGTGGATCTCTCTCTCATTTAATAAAAGTCTGGAATCTTGGTTTACTAATTGGTGGAATACTAGACAATCCGAAATTTTTTTGAATGATATTCAAGAAAAGAGTATTCTAAAAGAATTCATAGACTTAGAGGAACTCTTACGTTTGGACGAAATGATAAAGGAATACCCGGAAACACATTTACAAAAGCCTCGCATCGAAATCTACAAAGAAACGATCCAATTGATCAAGATGCACAACGAGGATCGCATCCATACAATTTTACACTTCTCGACAAATATAATCTGTTTCGGTATTCTAAGTGGTTATTCTATTCTAGGTAATGAAGAACTTGTTATTCTTAACTCTTGGTTTCAAGAATTCCTATACAACTTAAGCGACACAATAAAAGCTTTTTCTATTCTTTTATTAACTGATTTATGTATAGGATTCCATTCGCCCCACGGTTGGGAATTAATGATTGGCTCTGTCTACAAAGATTTTGGATTTGCTCATAATGATCAAATTATATCCGGTCTTGTTTCTACTTTTCCAGTCATTTTAGATACAATTTTTAAATATTGGATCTTTCGTTATTTAAATCGTGTATCTCCTTCACTTGTAGTGATTTATCATTCAATGAATGACTGAAAAGTGATCGAACGATCCAATTATAATATTTGTTACTTTGTACATAAGCAAAACATTCAAAATTGTACTTACTACCCATCCAAGGGATTCCTCCAATATTCCAGTAAAATTATTTATATTTAATATTTAAGTAAATAGCAAAATTATAGATAGGGAACTATACTAGCGACCTACCTAATTTTATTGTAGAAATTTTCGGGATCAATGATTGGACCATGCAAACTAAAAATACCTTTTCTTGGATAAAGAAAGAGATTACTCGATCCATTTCCGTATCGCTCATGATATATATACTAACCCAGGCACCCCTTTCAAATGCATATCCCATTTTTGCACAGCAGGGTTATGAAAATCCACGAGAAGCGACTGGCCGTATTGTATGTGCCAATTGCCATTTAGCTAATAAACCCGTGGATATCGAGGTTCCACAAGCGGTACTTCCTGATACTGTATTTGAAGCAGTTGTTCGAATTCCTTATGATCTGCAACTGAAACAAGTTCTTGCTAATGGTAAAAAAGGAGCTTTGAATGTCGGGGCTGTTCTTATTTTACCCGAGGGGTTTGAATTAGCCCCTCCCGATCGTATTTCGCCCGAGATTAAAGAAAAGATAGGAAATCTGTCTTTTCAGAGCTATCGTCCCACTAAAAAAAATATTCTTGTGATAGGTCCGGTTCCTGGTCAGAAATATAGTGAAATCACCTTTCCTATTCTTTCCCCGGACCCCGCTACTAAGAAAGATGTGCACTTCTTAAAATATCCCATATATGTAGGCGGGAACAGGGGAAGGGGTCAGATTTATCCCGACGGGAGCAAGAGTAACAATAATGTTTATAATGCTACAGCAGCAGGTATAGTAAGCAAAATAATACGAAAAGAAAAAGGGGGGTACGAAATAACCATAGCGGATGCATCGGATGGACGTCAAGTGGTTGATATTATCCCTCCAGGACCGGAACTTCTTGTTTCAGAGGGCGAATCCATCAAACTTGATCAACCATTAACGAGTAATCCTAATGTGGGTGGATTTGGTCAGGGAGATGCGGAAATAGTACTTCAAGATCCATTACGTGTCCAAGGTCTTTTGCTCTTCTTGGCATCTGTTATTTTGGCACAAATCTTTTTGGTTCTTAAAAAGAAACAGTTTGAGAAGGTTCAATTGTCCGAAATGAATTTCTAGATCTGCGGATTTATCAACATCAAGCTCTAAAAAGAAACAAATTTTTGTTGGGAATTATGTATGATCAAAAAAATTTTGCTTATTTATATTCTTTATTCTATCGGATTTCGGGAATTACTTAATACCGCATTCCTGGTCATAGTATATTGTGAAGGCGACTGTTTTACTTAACTCTTCTTTATTTATTTGTTTTTTCAATCCAAATTGAAACGGTATGATATAGAATGAATCAATAGTTTTCTATTTGACTAGAATCAAAACAAAAGATAAATAAGCGGAGAATAGAAACCAAAGTATAAATGAGAGGAACAAAGGATTTTAGGGGAGATTGTTCGTCTCCTAGTCCTTGACACAAGAAACGGAATTTTACCCAACCCTTTCTTGTGTCGAATTAATAAAGATTCTCGATCCCGTTCGTAAAAAATGGATATTTGTAGTTTTCATTTTTTTTTTTTTTTATATAGGTTTATTTTATCATAACCCTTTTTTAGATTTCTTACGTAACATAGTGGTAGTGGACAAATAAATATAGGTCAATTTATTGAGCAATATAGAACTTCTTCAATTTCAACGAACTTATAAAAAAAAATTTCACTTTTATTAGATTAAATATTTATTAGATTAAATGGAGTAAGGTTCTATTCTATTAGTATAGAAAGGGTTTGCATGATATCTGATTGATAGAAATATATTCTATTTATATATAATTGTGAGTCATCCAAAAAGGGTAAATCAAGTGATTCCTTCTTTGTTTTAAGTATTGACAGATACTATTGAGTAACAGATGTTCTGAATCAATTAACGAAGTTCATTTTTTAAAAAC